TTTATTATTATTTACTGTAAAAAAAGCGCAGTTGGCCTTAATTTAATTTAAATTTTTTTTGTTTTTTTGTATAAAGTTAAACTCTAAAGAATATTTATGAATTTATTAATAATAATTAAATTGATAATTAAGGTAAAATCTTAATTAATAAAATATATAATTACATAAGTATATATGTATATATATTTTATAATAAAAAATTTATGTATAATAAGTAATTATTATATAATAATGTTTATTTATATATCTTAATATTGAATCTATCCTCTTACTAAAGAGGATAGATTTATATTATTATAAGATATTTATTTATATTATATATTAATATATTTATATAATAATAATTACTTATTATATATTAATTATTATATAATAAATAATTTAATATATAATAAATAATTATTATATAATAATGTTTATTTATATATCTTAATATTGAATCTATCCTCTTACTAAAGAGGATAGATTTATATTATTATAAGATATTTATTTATATTATATATTAATATATTTATATAATAATAATTACTTATTATATATTAATTATTATATAATAAGTAATTATTATATAATAATATTTATTATAATATAAATATCTAAATCAATGATTAGGTATATATTTATAATTATTAATATAAATTATTATTAAATAAATTTTAATTTTAAGTAAATAATTAATATTTATATAAATATTTTATTATACAAAGTAATAATGATCTTCCTTTTTTTTGAAGAAAAAAAAAAAAAGGAAGATCTAATTTATTGTATAAGATTAATATTGTTTAATATAAAATATAACTTTATTTAAAATAATATTTATTGTCAACTATAATATTTATTTGAATTTATATAAATAATATATTATAGTGAATACATGTATATATCTTATTATACTTTATAACCTCATTATAATAAGTATATATATATTAATAAATTATAATATAATTATTATATAATACGGCTTAGAGCCAATTATCCTATTATTTTGATAATATATTGCTAATATAGTAATTATTAATTTATCATATATTTAATTCCCCCCAGATTGGATAGTATGGTAATTTTTTATGAGAGAGATATCTATTTAATTCCCCCTAATTAAATAGTATAAAATATCAGCTATATTCAGCAATTTATATAAAATTATTAGTTGTGACCGGCTTAGAGCCAATTATCCTATTATTTTGATAATATATTGCTAATATAGTAATTATTAATTTATCATATATTTAATTCCCCCCAGATTGGATAGTATGGTAAATTTTTATGAGAGAGATATCTATTTAATTCCCCCTAATTAAATAGTATAAAATATCAGCTATATTCAGCAATTTATATAAAATTATTAGTTGTGACCGGCTTAGAGCCAATTACCTATTGATAGAAATTAACTAGTTTGATTCTAGCTAGTTTATTAACTTATATGAAAGATTACATGTATAAAATTTATAAATTTGGGATTAATATTTCAGTAATAAGTATTTATTAAGTAAAAAATTTTATATAAGTTATTTTATTAAAATGGATTAATGTTGTGCCAGCATTCGCGGTTATACAATTTATTTGTGTTAATAATTTAGGTTAAAGAATTATTGATGTTGGGGATTTTAAAATATTAAAATTTAGGTGGAATTTATTTTTAATAAATTGATCTATGAAAATTATTTTTAAACCATAATATTAAACTAGGATTAGATACCCTATTATTTTTGGCTTAATTTAAGCAGGACATTAGTAGATATTTACTATTAAATTCAAAGAATTTGGCGGTGATTTATACCTTATTAGAGGAACCTGAACTGTAATCGATAATCCACGATATGCTTTACCTTATTTTTGTTCGTATACCTCTATACATGGAGTGTTTTATAAAGAATATTTTCTTTCTTTTTTATAAATTTATTTTAGGTCAAGGTGCAGTTTTAATAAGGATAGTTTGGGTTACTTTAGTTTTATTTATAAATTATATTTATAGTTTTTTAATTATATTTAATTAGGATTTAATAGTAATTTTAATTAATTAGTTAATTTGAATATAGTTTTAATTCATGTACATATCGCCCGTCACTCCTAGTAATATAGGATAAGTCGTAACAAAGTAATTTTACCGGAAGGTGAGGTTAGTTGAAGCAAGATGTAGCTTTAAAAGTTTATTACTTACATTAATAAGAAGATTATTGTGTTAATCCGTTTTGATCGATAGAAATTTTTTTTTTTTTTTTTTTTTTTTTTTTTTTAGTTTAGTTTATTTTAGTATTTTTAAAGAAATAATTTGTTAAGTTTTATCTGATGAGTTATATTATAATTATTAAGGAATAATTTTTAGTACCTTTTGTATCAGGGTAATTTTAAATTTTTTATTTATTTTTATTTCCCGAAGTAAAATGATTTATTTAAGATTTTTATTAGTTGTTTAATAAACTTTAATAAATTTTTATTAGTAATTATAGGTTATTCGTTTTTTATTATATCTGGTTATTTAAGATTTAATTAAATTATAGATTTTATTTAAGATCTTATTTATATGGGGGATAATCTCTATTTTTTATTAAAATTTTATTTATTTTATTTTTTTTTATTTTTAGTATTTTAAATTAAGGTTTGTATAAAATTTAAAATTTTTATTTAAGATTTTTTATTATTTAATTTTTTATTAAATTTTTTTATTTAATTTATTTATTTAATAAATATTGATTTAATTAGTATAATTTATAATTAATTTATTATGAATTCGACAAATATTAGTATTCAACTGTTTAACAAAAACATTTCTTTTAGATTAATTTTTAAAGGTAGGTTCTGCTCAATGAATTATATTTTAAATAGCTGCAGTATATTGACTGTACAAAGGTAGCATAATAATTAGTTTATTAATTGTAAACTGGAATGAATGAATATATGAAATGCTTGTTTTATTTATTTTAAAATTAAAATTTTATTTTTAGGTTAAAAAGCTTAATTAATTTTTAGGGACGATAAGACCCTATAGAGGTTTAATTTTAATTTTATGTTTAAATTTATTTAACTATGATTATTTAAAATAATTTGTAAGATTTTTTCTGGGGCGGAAGGTAAATTTTAACTTTATTTTTTTTATTCATTTATTTATGATTTTTTTGATCCTAAAGTTTGATTATAAGAATCAGCTACCTTAGGGATAACAGCGTAATTTCAATGGGAAGTTCTTATTTATATTGGAGTTTGCGACCTCGATGTTGAATTAAGATTAGATTTTGGGGTAGTTTTTAATTTTTCTAAGTCTGTTCGACTTTTAAATTCTTACATGATTTGAGTTCAAACCGGTGTGAGCCAGGTTGGTTTCTATCTTAAAATTTGTTTTATTTAATTAGTACGAAAGGACCATTTAATACAGTTTATTATATTGTTTATTTTATAGATTGATTTGGCAGAGGTTTAGAATGCGTTAAATTTAGAATTTAATTATATAATTATAGTTATAATCAATAATTTTTATTTTGACTTTATTTGTTTTAATAATTATGGTTCTTATTTCAGTTGGATTTTTTACTTTATTAGAACGTAAAGTTTTAAGTTATTGTCAGTTGCGTTTAGGTCCTAATAAAGTAGGTTATTATGGTATTTTTCAGCCTTTCAGTGATGGTATAAAGTTGTTTTTAAAGGAGTCTTCTTGACCTTTAAATTCTAATATTTTGGTTTATTATTTTTGTCCTTTATTTAGTCTTATTCAATCTTTATTTATTTGAATTCTCTTTCCGTTTTATATTAATTGTGTTGAGTTTAGTTTTGGTTTATTATTTTTTTTAAGATGTTCTAGGTTGAGTGTTTATTCTTTAATAATTTGTGGTTGGTCTTCAAATAGAATTTATTCAGTCTTAGGTTGTTTACGTAGAATTTCCCAATCTATTTCTTATGAAGTAACTTTATCTTTAATTTTACTTTGTTATTTTTTAATAATTGATAGATACACTTTTTATGATTTAAGTTTGTATCAATTTTATTTGTGATTTGTTTTTATTTCTGTACCTTTGTTTTTTTGTTGGCTTTCTTGTTGTATGGCTGAAACTAATCGTTCTCCTTTTGATTTTTCTGAAGGTGAGAGTGAGTTGGTATCAGGGTTTAATGTTGAGTATGGTTCTGGGGGGTTTGCTTATTTATTTATTTCAGAATATTCTAGAATTATTTTTATGTGTTTAATTACGGTTATAGTTTTTATAGGTGGGGATTTTATCTCTATTTTTTTTTTTTTTAAGTTGGTTTTTATATGTTATTTTTTTATTTGAGTTCGTTCTTCTTTTCCACGTTATCGTTATGATAAGTTAATATTTTTATCTTGAAAGTGTTATCTTCCTTTAAGGTTTAATTATTTGTTTTTTTTTTGTTTATTGAAGGTGTTGGTTTTTTATCATTTTTTTTTGTGAAGTTATTAAGTTATTAAATGATCATATCTTTCTTGTATTTTCAAAATACATGCTTTATTAATAAGCTAAATAACTATTTAATTATTTGATTATTTGATCTCAAATTTTTGTAAGTATTGGATCTGAGATGAAATATGAGAAGTATAGTAGTGTTAAAATTAACCCTGTATTTGTGTATGGTAGTTCTACTGGACGAGCTCCAATTCATGTTAGGAGAATAATTATTGTTACATATATTCAAAAGTTGATTTGTCTAATTGGGTAAAATTCAATTCCTTTGAATTTTATTTTTATTGATATTGGTATAATTATTAGAATTATAATTGAAATGAATAGTGCTATTACTCCTCCAAGTTTATTAGGGATTGATCGTAGAATTGCATATGCAAATAGGAAGTATCATTCAGGTTGAATGTGAATTGGAGTAATTATAGGATTTGCCGGAGTGAAATTATCTGGATCAGCTAGTATATAAGGTTCTATTAGGTTTATGGATACTAATATTGTTATTACAATTATAAATCCTATAATATCTTTAATAGAGAAGTATGGGTGGAATGGGATTTTATCAATATTTGAATTAATTCCAATTGGATTATTTGATCCTGTTTGATGTAGAAATATTAAGTGAATTATTGTTATAGCTGAAATTAAAAATGGTAATATAAAATGTAATCTAAAGAATCGAGATAATGTTGCGTTATCAACAGCAAACCCCCCTCAGATTCATTTTACTAATATATCTCCTATGTAAGGGATTGCAGAAAGAAGGTTTGTAATAACTGTAGCTCCTCAGAATGATATCTGACCTCAAGGTAAAACATATCCTAAGAAAGCTGTTGCTATTGTTGTTAATAGTATAATTAATCCTATAATTCAAGGTTTATTTATTTTATAGGATCCATAGTATATTCCCCGTCCTGTGTGTATATACAAGCATACAAAGAATAGTGATGCCCCATTAGAATGTATGGTTCGTATTAGTCACCCATAATTAATGTCTCGTGAGATATGACTAATACTATTGAATGCTATTTCAATATTTGAGGTGTAGTGTATTGATAATAAGATTCCTGATGTAAGTTGAATTATTAGACATAGTCCTAGAAGTGACCCAAAGTTTCATCATGATGATAAGTTTATTGGTGCAGGTAAATCAATTAGTGAATTGTTAATTAATTTAATTAATTCATTTTTTTTCCGTAATGATTTATTCATAAATTTTTGACCGTAAAGGTCCTTCATGATGTTTGACGATTTTTGCAATTGTAATTATAGCTAATAATAAATAAAGTACTATTATTAAAGTTAATATTATTGTTTTTCTATATATTTTTCTTAATGAAATTTTTTCTAATTTTTCTTCCAATATTTCTTGTTTTTCAGAAATTTGTTGTTCAATTATTAGTTCATCTGATACTATGATTAGTATAAATATAATAATAATTGATTTTATATTAAGTTTAAATTTTTCATTTGATGCAATTCTTCTTATATATGTAAATAGAATTAATAATCCTCCAATTATTATTAAAAATGTAATTATAATAAATCATGATGATGTTATTATTTTGTTTATGATTAAAATTATTAATAAGGTTTGAATTAATAGGGAGATCCCTATGGATATAGGTGTTTTAATAATTAAAGTAAATGTTGATGTAATTATTATTATTTTAAAAATAATTATTTTTATTTCATCAAGTAGTTTAATTAAAATATAGATTTTGGAGATTTATGATATCATAATGATCTTGATGATGAGTTAGAGATTTTTTAGTCTATGATTAGTTTACAAAACTAATATTTTAATTAAATTACTAATTCCTTTACTAATGAGTTTATTTTTAGTTTATTTAATGGTCATAGGTTTATTTTGTTTTATTTTTATTCGTAAGCATATTTTGTTATGTCTAATAAGTCTAGAATTTATTGTACTTTATCTTCTTTTTATAATCTTTTTATTTTGTATAATGTATGATTATTCATTTTATTTATATATTTTGTTAATAACATTTTTTGTATGTGAGGGTGCTTTAGGTTTGTCAGTCTTGGTTTCTATAATTCGCAGTCATGGTAATGATTATTTAAATTCTTTAATATTATGATAGGTATTACAGGGTTTTTATTTTTTATGATCCTTTTGATTTTTTTAAATTGTTCAATTTTAATTCAGTATAGGTTTTTTTTGGTTTTGGTTTTTCTTTTATTTAAGAATTATGAGTTTTTTTTTTGTAATTTGAGGTATTTTTTTGGTTTAGATTGTTTTTCTTATTGATTAATTATTTTAACATTTTATATCACTTGTTTAATGTATTTATGTTGTTTAAGTTTTTCTTTAAGCTCAAGGTTTTTTTACTTAATTTTTATTAATTATTGTTTATCTTTTTTTCTTTATTTTGTTTTTTGTTTTTTAAATTTTTTGTTAATATATGTATTTTTTGAATTTAGGTTAGTTCCTCTTTTTATTATTATTTTAGGTTGAGGTTATCAGCCAGATCGTCTTATTTCTGGATTGTATCTTTTTTTTTATACTTTATTTGCTTCTTTACCATTGTTTTTATTTTTAATTTATGTTTATTGTATTTGTGGTAGTTTATTTTTTGACTATTTTTATGGGGTTAGATTTAGGTTTTTTGTTCATTTAGTCTCTGTATTTGCTTTTATAGTGAAGTTGCCTTTGTATATGTTTCATTTTTGGCTTCCTAAAGCACATGTTTATTCTCCAATTTTTGGTTCTATAGTTTTAGCTGGTGTTTTATTAAAGATTGGAGGTTATGGCATTATTCGTTTTATATATATATATGAATATATTTTTATGAAGTATTCTTATCTATGATATTCTTTGTCATTATTTGGTTCTTTATTAGTAAGTTTAGTTTGTTTAGTTCAGGGTGATATCAAGTGTTTAATTGCTTATTCTTCTGTAGCTCATATAGGATTGTCTCTTATGGGTATGTTAACAATAACATATACTGGTTTAGTAGGTTCTTATTTTATAATAATTGGTCATGGGTTGTGTTCTTCTGCTTTGTTTTATTTATCTAATATTAGCTATGAGCGTTTTCTTAGTCGAAGATTTTATTTAAATAAGGGTTTAATTAGTTTTATGCCTAGAATTTCTTTTTTTTGATTTATTTTTTGTTCTTTTAATATAAGGTGTCCTCCTAGATTGAATTTCTTAAGAGAAATTTATATTATTATTAGTATAATAATATACTGGGTTGGATCAGGGTTTTACTTTATTTTTATTTCTTTCTTAAGAGCTTTTTTTAGTTTTTATTTGTTTAGTTATTCTAATCATGGTATTTTTCATAATTCTTATTGTTTTTCTTTTGTAACTTTTCGTGAGTATTTTTTATGTATACTACATATGATTCCTATTATTTTTATTATTATAATAATTGATTTATTTTTTTAATCTAAGTATTTTATTAAAAATTAGGATTTGTGGAGTCTTAGATGCATATATTTATGTCTTAGGTTTATGTTTTACATAAATTATTATTTGATCTATTTTTATGTGTTTTTTGTTTTTTCTTTTTTAATTATATATTTAGGGATTTATTTTTTTTGTTTAGATTACTCTGTTTTTATAGAGATTAAATTATTTTCATTAAATTCTGTTATTGTTTATTATGTTATATATTTAGATTGAGTTAGATTGATTTTTTGTTCAGTGGTATTATTTATTTCTTCTATAGTTATTTTATATAGATGCCAGTATATAGGTTATAGAAGTTATTCTTCTTTACGTTTTTTATATTTAGTAGTTATTTTTATTTTAAGTATATTATTAATAATTATTAGTCCTAATTTATTGAGTATTTTATTGGGTTGAGATGGTCTTGGGTTAGTTTCTTATTGTTTAGTAATTTACTATAGTTCTATAATAAGATATTTATCTGGTTTAATTACTTGCATAACTAATCGTTTAGGGGATATTGGTCTTTTAATTTCTCTTAGATGATTATTTAGTTATGGTAGTTGACATTTTGTTTTTTATAATGGTTATATGACTTATGCTTTATTTGTTATTATGTCTTTTTCTTGTTTTACTAAAAGAGCTCAAATTCCTTTTTCGTGTTGACTTCCAGCAGCTATAGCTGCCCCTACACCGGTATCTGCTTTGGTTCACTCATCAACTTTAGTTACTGCTGGGGTTTATTTATTATTCCGGTTTTTTAGTAATTTAATTGTTTCAAGTAATTTTCTTTTATATTTAAGTTTATTTACGTTGATTTTTTCTTCTTTTTGTGCCAATTACGAATATGATTTAAAGAAAATTATTGCTTTATCTACTTTAAGTCAGTTAGGTTTAATAATAATTACTATATATATAGGTTTACTTGATTTAGGTTATTTTCATTTGTTGACTCATGCTATGTTTAAGTCTATATTATTTTTATGTGCTGGTATTTATATTTTTTATATATATGATAATCAGGATATTCGTATAATGGGTTCTTTATGTTTATATATACCTATTACTTCTACTTGTTTTAATATTTCTAGTATAGCTTTGTGTGGGATTCCATTTTTGTCTGGTTTTTATTCTAAGGATTTTTTTGTTGAGATTTCTGCTTTTAATGGTTTGAATTTAATTTTTTTTGTTTTTATTTATTTAAGGTTGGGGTTGACTTGTTGTTATTCTTTTCGCTTATTTTATTATAGAGTGGTTTTTAACATAAATTTTATTGGTTTAATGTGTTTCCAAGATAGTTTAGATTTTATAAAGTTAAGAATTATTTTACTTTCAGGATTTTCTATTTCTTTTGGGTGTATTTTTATTTGAATAATAAATTGTGATATATTGTTTTTATTTTTACCTTTTTATTATAAGATTTTGAGTGTTGTATTTGTAATTCTAGGGGGTTTTTTTGGTTATGAGGTTTTTAGTTTTGAACATATTTTTAGTTTAAATTATTATTATTTTAATAGTATAATGTGGTTTATAAATAGGCATTTATTTTTTGTTTATAATTTGTTTTATAAGAGTTCTTGATTTTTAGATTCAATTTTTTATTGAGGTGAGTATTATGGTGGGTATGGTATTTCTTTTTTTTTAATTTATTTTTCTAATTTTGTTCAGAGTTATTTGTTTTTTTCTTTTAATGTTTCTTTGTTTACTTATTTTTTGTGATTTATTTTAGTTTTTTAATTATAATAGCTTAATTATGAGCGTAATATTGAAGATATTAAGGTGGGTTATGAATTCTTATAATAAATTCATAAGTCTAGACTTTTTTTTTAATGAAAATAAAATGTTTTTAATTAAACTATATGAATTTTGTATAAGAGGTAAACGGAATTTAACCGCTTTAAAAATTAGTTAGAAGCTATTTTTATTCTTTTCCTCTTTTAATTGGAACTTAATTCAATATTTTTATTAACAATAAAATGCCTCTAAAGGTTTTGGCTTCAATTAAAACATGAAGATTATATTCTTTAATTTTAGGTCGAAACTAAATGTAATTTGTTACTTCTATGTTAAAGACAGGCTTTGTTTAAGCACTTTTTAATTGCAAATTAACTGTTATTTTTAACTACAATCCTATTTTGTTCATTTTAATATTCCTTGTGATCATTCATTGTATAATCCTATTAATAATGTTATAACAATTATATATGATGATAAAATTCATATATTTAATATTACATATTTTAAAGAAAAAATTATTGGTATAATAATAATAATTTCAATATCAAAAATTAAAAATAATACTGCAATTAGGAAGAAGTGAATTGAAAATGGTAATCGTTTATTTGATATAGGGTTAAATCCACATTCAAATGGTCTTGCCTTTTGTTTATCTATAATTATTTTTTTTCTAATTATTATAATTAATAATGTAAGTATAATTGTTACTAAAGTGATTATTAGTATATAAATTAAGGTTATGTTAATTATTTACTTCAAAACTTTGAACTTTTTAGTTGGAAGCTAATTATACTAATTATATTAAGTAAATTATCTACCTCATCAATAAACTAGTAGGTACAAAAATAGTCATACTACGTCTACAAAATGTCAGTATCAAGCTGATGCCTCAAATCCGATATGATGTTCATTTGATATATGTAGATTTTTAATTCGTAATATTGATACAATAATAAATATTGTTCCGATAATTACATGAATTCCGTGGAATCCTGTTCTTATAAAAAATGTTGATCCATAAATTGAGTCTGCAATAGAAAATGGTGATTCATAATATTCATAGAATTGAAGTGAGGAAAAGTATAATCCTAAGATAATTGTAATAATTATTCTTTGAATTAATTGAGAATAATTTTTATTAATAATTGCGTTGTGAGCTCAAGTTATTGATATACCTGAGGAAAGTAAAATTATTGTATTTAACATAGGGATGTTTATTGGATTGAATACCTTAATTCCTAAAGGTGGTCATATTATCCCAATTTCTATATTGGGTGATAGTCTTCTATGTATAAATGTTCAAAAGAAAGAAGAAAAAAACAAGATTTCAGATACAATAAATATAATTATTCCAATTTTTATTCTTAAGGATACTTTATTAGTATGTATTCCTTGAAATGTTGATTCTCGAGTAACATCTCGTCATCATTGAATTATTGTTAATATAATAATTAAGATTCCAATTATTATAAGGTTTAAGTTTGTTTTATGAAATCATATAATCATACCTGATGTCGTTGTTATTAGTCCTAATGACCCTGAAATAGGTCAGGGGCTATTATCTACTAAATGGAATGGGTGATTTTTCATTTAAATTTCTCTAGAATATAAAGTTCTTAGTGTTATGAATACATATGCTTGAATTATGGCTACAGCTGTTTCAAATATTATTAGTAAAATGAATACTATCATGAATATTAATATAAGGGTTAAATTTTTTGAGCAATTATTACCTAGGAGTGATATTAATAAATGTCCAGCAATTATATTAGCTGTAAGTCGTACAGCTAAAGATCCAGGACGAATTAGATTTCTAATAGTTTCGATTATTACTATAAATGGTATTAATATTCTTGGAGTACCTGTTGGTACTAAATGGGTAAATATTTTATTTGTTTTATTTATTCACCCATATAATATTATTCCTAATCAAATTGGTATTGCTAGGGTTAATGAGTAAGTTAAGTGTGAAGATGAAGTGAAAATGTAAGGTACAAGACCTATTAGATTGTTAATTAAAATTATTAGAAAGATTCTAATTAAAATTAATCTTGTTCCTTTATATTTTATAAGTATTTTAATTTCTTTATTTAAAGTTTTTATTGTTATATTAAATAATATGGTTTGCTTGTTTGGTGTACCCCAATATTTTATTGGTAAGATAATTATAATTATAATTGTTCTTATTCAGTTTAATGATAAAGATCCTGTACATGGATCAAATGTTGAAAATAAATTAGTTATCATTTTCAATTTATTTGGTTTTTGTTATTTTTTATGAATTTTTTTAAAAAAGTATTTTTGTTAAAATAAATTGTTGAGATAGTAATTATTATAGTTATATTGAATATTATACTTAATGATAATCATCATATAGGTGCTATTTGAGGTATAAAGAGTTATTTCGTTGAAATAATTTTAATTTGACGAATTAATGTTTTATTAAACTAAACTCTCCCATTAGAAGTATTCGCTTATTTTACTATAATTTGGTTTAAGAGACCAACACTTGCATTTAAGTAATCTAATGAGTTATTTTTAATTCAGTTTAAAAATGATTTAAAGTTAATTGATTCCATAACAATAGGCATAAATCTGTGATTTGACCCACAAATTTCTGAGCATTGTCCAAAGAAAATTCCAGGACGAGAAATCAAGATGTTTCCTTGATTAATTCGTCCTGGTGATGCATCAATTTTAATTCCTAGGGACGGGATAGTTCATGAATGAATTACGTCTATTGATGTGATAAGAATACGAATTTGTGTATTAAATGGTATTACTATACGATTATCTGTATCTAGTAATCGAAATTCATTATTTTCTAATTGTGATGTAGGTTTTATATAAGAATCAAATTCAATAGATTTAAAATCTGAATATTCATAGGATCAGTATCATTGATGTCCAATTGCTTTCACAGAAACTATAGGAGTTTTTGTTTCTTCAATTATGTATAAAATACGTAGCGATGGTATGGCAATAAAGATTAATATTAATGCTGGTGTCAGTGTTCAAATTAATTCAATTATTTGACTTTCTAGTAATAATCGGTTATTTAATTTTGTTATTATTAATGTTAGTATAATATATCCTACAGTGATTGTAATTATTATAATAATTATTATTGCGTGATCATGAAATATGATTATTTGCTCTATTATAGGTCTAGATGGATCTTGAAATATTAAATATATTCATGATTTGATTTCTAATAAAATATGATTATTTATAAATGAATCTTAAATTCAGTGCATAAGTGATTTCTGCCATATTAGATTAATATATTATAATAGGCAATTCATTGTAAGAGTGTTCGGTTGGTGGAGTTGTTTGTATCCATTCAATGGATGAATAATTATAAATTTTAAAAATTGGAATTCGTTTAGCGATTAATCTTTCTCAGATTATAAAAATTAGTATTAAGATTCTGATTATTGAAATTAATCTACCAATTGAAGATAGGGTATTTCAAGTGCAGTATGTGTCAGGGTAATCTGAATATCGTCGAGGTATACCTCTTAATCCTAAGAAGTGTTGTGGGAAAAAAGTTAAGTTAACTCCAATGAATAATGTTGAAAATTGAATTTTCAATCATTTAGAATTTATAGTGGTTCCTGTTAATAAAGGGTATCAATGAATGAATCCTGCTATAATTGCGAATACTGCACCTATAGATAAGACGTAATGAAAGTGAGCTACTACATAATATGTGTCATGTAGGATAATATCAATTGAAGAATTTGATAAGATAATTCCTGTTAATCCCCCAATAGTAAATAGGAATACAAATCCAGTAGATCATATTATTGAAATTGATATTTTAATAGAAACTCCATGCATTGTTGCTAATCAACTGAATACTTTAATACCAGTAGGTACAGCAATGATTATGGTAGCAGATGTAAAGTAAGCTCGTGTATCTACATCTATACCTACTGTAAATATGTGGTGAGCTCATACTACGAATCCTAGGATTCCAATTGATATTATAGCATAAATTATTCCAATGTAGCCGAATGATTCATTTTTGCCTCTCTCTTGTATGATAATATGAGAGATTAATCCAAAACCTGGAAGAATTAGGATATAGACTTCAGGGTGTCCAAAAAATCAGAATAAGTGTTGGTATAAGATTGGATCACCCCCTCCTGATGGATCAAAGAAAGAAGTATTAAAATTTCGATCTGTTAATAATATGGTAATAGCCCCCGCTAATACTGGTAATGATAATAGTAGAAGAATAGCTGTGATTAATACAGATCATACAAATAATGGTGTTTGGTCTATTTTTATTCCTGGTGATCGTATGTTTATTACTGTTGTAATGAAATTAATTGCCCCTAAGATTGATGAAATTCCTGCTAAATGTAGTGAGAAAATTGCAAGATCAACTCTTGCTCCTGAATGAGAAATATTAGATGAAAGTGGTGGATATACTGTCCATCCAGTGCCTGCACCTATTTCTACTATTGATCTTATTATCAACAAAGTAATAGAAGGGGGTAGAAGTCAAAATCTCATATTATTAAGACGAGGGAATGCTATATCTGGTGCAGCAATTATTAGAGGTAATAATCAATTTCCAAATCCTCCAATTATGATAGGTATAACTATGAAAAAGATTATAATAAATGCATGTGAAGTAACAATTACATTATATACTTGATCATTGTTAATAAATGATCCTGGCTGTCCCAATTCAATTCGAATAATTATTCTTAACATTATTCCTACTATTCCTGATCATATGCCAAATATGAAGTATATGGTTCCAATATCTTTATGATTAGTGGAAAATAATCATTTAATCATTAGGATGTCTGATTAAAAGAGATAAATTGTAAATTTATATATGAATAAAAATTCTCCTAATATAGGTTTTATATTTTATGGTAAAATATTAAATTGCAAATTTAAAGAGGGTTAAATTTAACTTAAAACTTAAGATTTACCTTTTAAAAGTAAATTTAACTTTGAAGGTTAATAGTTTGGTTAACTTAAAATCTTAAGTTTTAAGTGTTAAAATTAAAGGTATTATAGTTAAATTAATTATAATTATTCAACTTGATCTCTTTATAGTATTGAATATTTTTCATTTTATTGTTGAAGAGGAAAATATAATTGAAATGAATGATATCCGTAAGTAGTAGAATATTACTAATGTTGAAGATATAATCATAATTACTCTGATTAAAAATTCTTTATTTATTATTATTATTTGAATAATTATTATTTTTAATATGAATCCAATTATAGGGGGTATGCCCCCCATACTCAATATGGCTAATCAAATGTTTATTTTTAATCTTATTTTTCTTTCATTTAAAGATAATTGGTTAAGATAATTGATTTTTATTTTTTTTATCATAACGAGAATGATAATTAACATTAATGAGTATAGAATTATATAGAATAGTCAGATTGAATTTGCTTGAATTGAGGATAAAATGAAACTTATATTAAAGATTGATGAATAACATATTATTTTTCGTAAGGAGGTTTGATTTAACCCTAATATTGATCCAACTAAAAGGGATAATACAATGAATAAGTTATTTTTGAATATTAAATATCTAATTATATTTAATGGTGCAATTTTTATTAATGTGAGAATTAAAAATATAGTCATTAAATCTACTCTTTCGATTATTTCTAAAATCCAATTATGAAATGGGGCAATTCCTATTTTTAGTATCATAGATCTAGTTAGAATTATTTGATATTCAATTTTTGAATTAGTTAACAATAATAATACCCCCAATATTATTATTGATGAACTAATTCTTTGAATAATAAAATATTTAACTGATGCTTCTGAAGATAAAAAATTATTATTTGAAATTATAGGTATGATGGATAATATAGAAATTTCTAATCCTGTTCAAATTATTAATCAATTATTAGCTGATAAAGATAGAATTGTACCTATAATCGTTATGTATAAGAAAATTATTATATTGAAATTTTTAATTATTAAAAAGAAGAAGATTTTACTTCTATAGTTAGGGTATGAACCTAATAGCTTAGTTTAGCTTATCTTTTTTTGTAGTTAAGTGTATGTTGCACATAAATTTTTGATATTTAGAGTTGAGTTTAATTCTTAAAATTACAATAAGAGTAATATTTTACTACATAATTTATTCTATCAAAATAATCCTTTATTCAGGCATCTTATT